GCTTCAAGCCGGGCTAGGAACTTCGAACCTACTCCTTTACCCTGAACTCGTAGCTTTAAGATCGATCGGACTTGGCTTACTCTTGAACCGCTTATTCCTTCTTTCGGTAAGGCGCACTTCAACCGGACGTACAACTCGTATGGGCAGCGTGCGCTAACTATCAGGGCTGGCTGGGAATCCGTCTTCATCCTCATTCCCTTCCGCGGCGGTTACTAGGCCGTTAGTTAGTTCCTTCGTTGTATGCCGTGCCGATAGTTCCTTTCTTTCCACTCCTGGCTAATAGTCGGCAGGCGTTGGTAGTTGGTAAGCGTAGAGGGGGAATACCCAGCTGTTCCCTTTCATACTCTTACTTCAACGGGCTAGAACCTTGCCCTTTTCCTTTATCTATTCTATTTCCCCGCCCTTCAAACAAAGGCTAGCGATGTCACCGGACGCATTCACCTACTAGAGCTCCTTCTCAATCCCCCTTTAGGTGTGATTCAAAGAGGCCGCGGTAAGGCGAAGAAAAGTGTTGATTCGCGTGGCTTTTGACAGAACTTTTTGAAAAGTTGATAACTTTATCGTTCTTACTTCCTGTGGATATTTGTTTCTTTGCAAAGCTTATCGTTTTTTAGTAGCACCTAAAAGGTGAGATAGGGAAATTCCATACCATACTGCTTTGTCATAGGAAATGACAAGATTGGCGACCAAGGGGTGGTGAGAGAAAGACAAGAACTCATAAAAATAGGCTTTGCCCATTGGGCTAGTAAGAGTGTTAGAAAAGTTTAGCATGAACAAGCAGAAGCCGCAACAATAAAATAGTCTCAAAGAAAAGCGATTCCACTCTTTTCCTAAAATCCTAACCTACAAGATCATAAGTACCTAATATGATAAGCAACCGTCAGAAATCAGTGAGTGAAATAAGACGGATGGAGCGAAATAATAAGTGGATGAAGCCTTAGTCCATTTTAACATCCAATCTTACGCAGGTCAGAAAGGCAGATGGGCATGTTCATCCCTTGAAACTGCTTCCATTGGCATGAGTTAGAGTCCTCTCCTGCAGGAACCTGGCACCTTCAGCTGATCTACGACCACCCTTGCTTTCAGCTGCATTTTGGTTTGATTTTCTGCAGCGAGCGAAGTGCGTAACTGAGCGGTGGACTTTTTTATCATCAGCTTTGTTTTTTTTAATATTCGCCCTTTTTTGATAGTCCATTGCAGGTTATTGTGGGCTGTGTCCTTCTCCATGGGCTTCTTTTGTTCCGCTTTTTGTGGATTCTTTGATTCGATTTCTTCAATGGACCGCCTCTATCTCTACTCTAAAGGGGCTTACGCACTTCGATTCGCTCTGTATGCACCAAAATCCAATCATTGTGCATACAGCTGTGGTGGCTCCTTTCATTTAGAGTTGTTTAAAACGAAAGGAAAGGCTCTTCCACTTCTATTTACTATATATGCAGTTCGACTGAACTCGTTCTCGTTTTGGCTCCGCCTTCATGAAATTCCAAGACCCAAAAATTCTTCGATCTAAATTTCGGGCGTATGGAATTCGTTCATCTCTAGTACTGAAGATAGAAGGGGAAGGGGAATCCATCTTTGTTTTTGGCTCGCAATAAAGCTAGGGTCCTGATCGAGAAAGTACTAGTCCTATCTATCCACCTCTCCAGACACAATATCTTGAGTACCTATGATGGTGACCACATCTGCTGGCATGTGATGTTTGGACATAGAATCGAGTCCTTGTGAATGGGCAAAGCCAGGTGCTCTTATTTTACGACGGTAGGGACGATTGCTTCCATTACTGACCAGAAAGACACCAAATTCTCCTTTAGGTGCTTCAACTGCGGTATAGGTAGAAGAAGCTGGTACGGAAAAACCTTCTGTATAAGGTTCGAAATGGTGAATTGAGGTAGAGTAGACCGATGATCCTGTAGTCATTTGGCCGGCTATTGAAAGAAAAAGCTTGCATCTGCTCCCTCTATTATATTATATAACCGGTCCCATCTCTCTCCAAACCTAACGTGGTAGTTTCCCATCATAGGGCTTTCTATCTATAGATTGAGCCATTACCAAGGAGCTAATTCGTTCAGAACTCAGTTGACTCCTTCTATAGAAAAGGCGAAGCGTTCTCTGATTTACTCCCACTCTTCACCTCTTGGCTCACCTGGGATACGTACACCCTGTTCTTTCTAAAGACTGCCCTCTCTCGGATGGATGTTGGTCCAGCCTACTACGAGGATCCCGTATCCAGCAACCCAACCTATACAAAGGGCATCAAAGCCCCTTTACTAGGTTGGAGCTATGAAGCTTACCAACATTTCATTTTTGATTAAAAAGGAAAGGGCTTTTTCAGCTGGTGCGCAGGAGCGCACTTACGTTTTCCCTTTACTAATAGGGGTCCCGTGGTTCCTATGCCGCCGCGTTTTCCGGTCCTTTTCTTTTAATGCTTCGACCCGAAGCGATAGCTTCTAGCTAGTTCAGTGGATAAGATGGCTGCGCTCCAGCTCACTCAAGAATGGGA